AGTAAGGACTTTTATTGGAATCCCCGTCCAAATTCCCAATAGTAGGGCAGATTAGATATATCTTTTAACTCATATATAAGTGGTTAATACCTAATATTACATATACATGCCTTTCTTCCATAACGTAAACCAAGTATTCGTATCTTAGATTCAATCGGATTCTAAAATCATTTTTCGAAACATCCACAAAGAAAAGTTATCTTATAGCCATTATATATATATATATATATATTCCATACACATATTTTGATCCTACTCTCCTAAACAGCCTATTTTTTTATGAATCTTATTTTTTATTCTTTTCTTACTTTTATTTATCATTATTCCACATGGATACAATCAACCCAAACGGACGAATTTATTAGTCTGAATCATTGCATAGAAATAGAAATCTTTGGTTGATCTAAGTTCATCATATAATTTATTATTTTATTTATTAATATTTTCTTTTGATCAATCGTTGAATTTAATAAAACCGACTGAAATGGAAATTGCTCTATAGAACTTCTTTTTTTTTAATCGCACCATTGTAACCAAATAAGGAATTCTTATTCAGATTATGACTCCTAAAATTGGAATTGAATGGACAAAACAATCAAATCAAGACAATATAAAGAGAATATTCATTGGAAGGAAGTATAACTGGGCCAAACGAATTTTAGGAAAAAGATCTTTTAGTTTTGTTTTAGATCTCTTTCCTTTTTTTTACAATTCCCTAATATCGTAATTTTTTTAATATTCTTATAGCTCGTATAGACCTTTTTCTCTATTTATGTGTATATTTATGTTCACTAATTAGATTATCTTGAGCAAGTCATGTATTTTCTTGCACTAAGCTAAAAAAAACCATTTAAAAAATTAGTCAATGATGCCCCTCCATGGATTCGCCTATATAAGCCGCAGCTAAAGTTGCAAAAATAAGAGCTTGAATACCGCTTGTAAATAATCCAAGGAACATGACAGGTATAGGAACCACTGAGGGTACTAAAGAAACAAGAACAACAACCACTAATTCATCCGCTAATATATTTCCGAAAAGTCGAAAACTAAGTGATAAAGGTTTTGTGAAATCTTCTAAAATGTTAATGGGTAAAAGGATTGGAGTTGGTTGAATGTATTTAACGAAGTAACCTAATCCTTTTTTGCTAAGGCCCGCATAAAAATATGCTACTGATGTAAGTAAAGCTAAAGCAACGGTAGTATTTATATCATTCGTAGGTGCGGCTAACTCCCCATGAGGTAACTGTATGATTTTCCAAGGTAAAAGCGCCCCTGACCAATTAGAAACAAAAATAAATAGAAACATAGTTCCAATAAAAGGAACCCATGGACCATATTCCTCTCCAATTTGAGTTTTGCTCACGTCTCGAATGAATTCAAGGACATATTCGAAGAAATTCTGACCGTCAGTCGGAATAGTTTGTGGATTACGAACAGATACAATGGCTGAACCTAATAAGATAGCAATTACAACCCAAGAAGTAATAAGTACTTGGGCATGGACTTGGAAACCTCCTATTTTCCAATAGAGATGCTGGCCTACTTCCACACCGGATATATTATATAGCCCTTTTAGTGCGTTGATGGAACATGGTAGAACATTCATATTGCCCCCTGAAAGAAATCAAACTTGAAAAGAAATTATTTTGATTCAACCACCTTTTTTCGACTTGCCCATTTGAATTGTATATTTTGGATACCACCTAATCACATAATATATCCAGTTATTTTTATCTCTTTTGTACGATTCGGGCGGGAATAGTAACCGATTCCATAAATCTATGGAGTTCACAAAATAATTTATTTATCTTCTTATTAATCAGGGATTTCCTAGATAACTAGAACGACCCTCACAAATTGCAAATACTAATTTGTTAAGAATTAATCGGATTGAAGCCAGAGTGTCGTCATTCGCTGGAATCGAAATATCTGCGAGATCCGGGTCAGAGTTTGTATCAATTAAAGAAATCGTTGGAATTCCCAAAGTGATACATTCTCGAAGAGCCGTATATTCTTTTTGCTGATCAATAATTATTACAATATCGGGTAACTTCGTCATATATTGAATCCCGCCCATATATGTTTGCAAGTAAGATAACCGTCTCTTCAATCGAGCCGCTTCCATTTTCGGAAGTCGGTTGAGTCTCCCTGTGTTTTGTTTTATTCTCAAGTCCCTGAACTTTTGAAGTTTCATTTTTGTAGTGAACCAATTCGTTAAAATACCACCGAGCCATTTTTTATTAACATAATGACACCGGGCCCTTGTTGCAGCCTGTACTACTGAATCAGCTACTCTTTTTTTGGTACCAACAATTAAGAATTGTTTTCCACTACTTGCTGCATCAAAAACTAAATCACAAGCTTCGGATAAAAAACGAGCGGTTCCAATCAGATTTGTAATATGAATACCTTTACGCTTTGCAGAGATATAAGGTGCCATTCTCGGGTTCCATTGTTTAGTCTTATGACCAAGATGAACTCTCGCTTCAAGCATCTCTTCCAAATTAATGTTCCAATATCTTCTTATCATTTCTCCCCCCCCCCCCCTATCGTTTTTTCTTTTCTTTGCAAAAAAAAAAGAGGTACAAGGTACCCTGAAATAAATAATTGTTCCGATGGAACCTTCTCTTTTCCCGGAGATTGGACGTTGATACACGATCCAAGTGAGAAATTTCTTTCTATTCCTTATTATCCTTATTTCTTTATTACTATTAACAAATCACATGTAACAAATCACAGGACCGCCGATAATTAAAAGGATGAATCCGCATCCGCTCTTAGGAATCATTAAATCCTATATGTTCTGATGTATCATTAAGAATCAAATAACTCTCTGTGGTGGAACAAAATATCTTTCATTTCCCCTTCGAATAAAGAAGAAATTCTTCTTTTTGGTTTTGTTTTCAAAGGAATACCCTTATGTTGCCTTGAGCGGTGCATTAATCCGGTACCAATGGGTATCATACCAGCTAGAACAACGTTTTCTTTCAGGCCTTTCAACCAATCGATACGGCCGCGAATAGCAGCTTTTGCTAAAACGCGAGCGGTTTCTTGAAAACTTGCCTCGGATATGAAACTTTGCGTATTCAGAGATGCTTTCGTTATTCCCAATAATATGGCTTGGTAATAGATCGCTTCTTTCAAAGCGCGCCCCGTTCGTTCTGCTCGCAATAATCCAATTAGTTCTCCGGGTAAAAAAACCTTAGACATTCCATCTTTTGAAACCAACACTTTTGATGTTATTTGACGTACAATAATTTCTATATGCCTGTCATGAATCTGCACCCCCTGGGATCGATAAATCTTTTGGATCTTATTAACCAAAGAGATACGACTTTGCATTATAGTTAGCTCAGCACCAATTAAGAATCCCCAAGGAATTCCAAGAATTTTTGTTATACACTCGTTCCAATACTCAACTCTCTCTTTTAGGCTTGGCGATATTGAATCAATTGAACGCACTTCTACCATTTTTTCCACTTTTGGAAGACCTTGCGTTATATCACTAGAGCTCGATTTTTCATAGATATATGAAATTAATGGATCCCCTTCGGAAAGGATTTGTCCATAATGGCAATGAACAGTTGTGTCTGAAGTGACCAAATAAGGCTTAGCTAATCTTATTACTACAGAGTCAGCGTAAACAATTATAACTTGACCCGATCTTAGGTGTGGTAAATTTTCGGCCATACATATATTTTCATTTTCAAAAACAAACTGTCCCAGGCTAATTATTGTCAATGTTTCCTCACAATAATTATTATAATAATTAGGATAGAGAAAAGACCAATTCAAATTAAATGGATTCAAAACGCGGTTACTGCATGGATCGGGATTAACAATTTTCTTGTTTTCATCCATTAAATAATATTTAAGTACTTGAAAAGTCTGTTTTAAACTGTCGAGTTTAAAATATTTAGTTACCGAGATCTGATTATGAGTTATTAAATGGTAAAATGAATAAAAATTCGCAATTTGAAGGGCTATTCCTAAAGGGCCCGACGAATTCCTAATTGGAATTCTAGAATCTCTTTTAATTGATTCTTTTATTACATTGTGATATTTTACATCCTTGAATAGATCCATTCGAAGACAATTAGATGGTGACAAAATTATCAAAGATTGACGTTCCTTATTTCTATTCAACGACATATTAATAGTTCCTTGATTTTTTTTAAGTAATTGTGGAATCCTTGCCTTGGAATAAATGGAATAAAATGAATTAATATTGGTACGATCTGACCCATTATCAGAGATCAATCCTGAGCCTGATGGATCATTCCTTTTTCTACTGATATATGAAATATGGGATTTCACTAAGGAAATTCTTAGGAAATCACGAATCAGACCATTTGTACTTACTTCAACAAAAGAAGCGTGGGCCTCTTCGGTAGAAGAACTTTTTTTGTATTGGTCCCAATTCAACACTAAACAAGTACGAACTAATTGAATACTTGTGCCATAAATTCCCCGAATTGGGTTACCATTTCCATAAATAATATAATTGACAACTCCAAGTTTCAGATTATCCTTTTCCTGTAATAGATCCTGGGAGAAAAGTGTTTCTAAATTTATACCGTCCGCTATTTCATATATGATTACTGGTCGAACCAAAACAAAAGACTTTTCCTCGGTAGGTGTGATTCGTTGGACATAGATCCAATTTTTAACCTTTTTGGATTCCTTAGAATTTGTTTTTACCGTTCCTCGTGGTATCTTGATAGCACTTTCTATCTTATCTGTCTCTCCCGGAAAATGGATATCTCCAGAAAAGATTTTAAGTTCAATTTTTTTTTTTTTTCTCTCCACTCGGACCAATCCGCCCACTCGACTCCTTTTATTTAAGGTGATTTGTGTATCTACTCCAATGATACTATTGTTCCGTACCATTAGGGAAGAAGATTGGGGTAAAATATACACTTCCTCGGGAATGAAAAAAAAGCGATTCACTTTCGTTTGGTCTTTTGGCTTAAATTCTTTAACTCCTCGATTCTCAATCAAATCGTCTTTTTTGAGGATTGAACGAATCCTTATAACCTCATATTTAGTAATTCCTGAACTATTTCTTCGGTATTGGGGATCGTCGAAATAAGCAAAAATACTATTTCTACAGAAAATACCATTTATAGGTATTTCAATCGAGATACCGGAGTGAAGCATTAGTTCTTTCTCTCGTTCTTGAATCGATTGGAATGGAATGATAAATCCATTTCTTCGCCTCTTTGCCAATAAATCAAAATTCTCGTGGAGAATAAGAGGATATAGGATATTAGAATGACCAGTACATATGATTCGATTAAGTTCTGAATAATCAGGAATCCCAATTTCTTTTTTACCCGAAAGATCTGAACTAAAGAATTTGTGTTTAACTTGATCATTATTTAATGAGGGGCTAGAAATATATCTTCTTTCGACAGAAAGAGAATGAGCATTCAGTTGATCTTGATCCTTGTATAGTGAAAAAGGAACTATGCTGGATCCGCACGAACCACCCGATGATAAAATCCATAAATGGGTTGTTTTTGCTAAACGACGGACATTACTATATTCATTAGGTGCATGGTATACATCGGTACTCCAGTGCATTTCTCCTTCTGAGTTGGAATAAATATATTTTATAACCTTATCTTTCATATTCAAATCGTATGTTCCTGTGCAAATTTCACCAATCACTTGTTCTGATTCTACATATTGATCATTTTGAACGAAAAGAAAACTTTTTTGTGGAATAGTCACGTTATATATAATATATGGGTTCTCAATAGTTACATATAAGTCTAGATAACATAGAAAACCAGGATGCCCATGACGTGTACGTATAGGATGGACCGAATCCTTATTAAATTTGATTTTTCCATTAAAGGGGGCTCGTATATATTTTGCACTATCCGCTGTGAATACTCCGCCGGTATGAAACGTTCTTAATGTTAGTTGAGTGCCCGGCTCTCCAATGGATTGACCCGCAATAATACCTACGGCTTCTCCCAATTCTACCAGGTCGCCCTGAGTGGAACTCCGACCATAACATAATCGACAGATCCAAGACGTACTCCTACAAGTAAAAGGAGTTCGAATAAATATTGGTTGTGTTCGAAAGGTTATCAATCGATTGATAAGTCCACTCCCAATATCTTGATTTCGAATGGCAATGCATCGTAGACCCATATATATATTGTCTGCTAATACACGACCCATTAATGTTTGGATAAAAAGTCTTTCCGGCATCATCCCATTTCGAGAACTCACAGCGGTCCCTCGGGTGGTGCCACAATCTGTTCTACGTACAACAATGTGTTGAACTACTTCAACAAGTCTGCGTGTAAGATATCCAGCATCCGCTGTTCGTACAGCAGTATCCACAACTCCTTTTCGGGCTCCATAGCAAGAAATGAGATATTCTGTTAAAGACATTCCTTCGCGTAAATTGCTTTTAATGGGCAATTCTAGCATTTGTCCTTGTTGATCCGACATAAATCCTCTAATACCTATTAATTGGTGTACTTGAGATGCATTTCCCCTAGCTCCCGAAAAAGACATCATATGGACTGGATTAAAGGGTTCTGTCGTCTCAAAATGATTATTCATTTCTTGTCGCAAATATGCACTTGTTGCATGCCATACCTCAATGGATTGGCGTAATTTTTCTACCGCGCTTATATTTCCATAAGAATAGTGTTTGTCAAAACAAAATTTTTGTTCTTCAAGATCTTGGGCTATCCGTTCCTTAGAAGGTATTGATAAAAGATCATCAATTCCTAATGAAATGGATGTAGCAGTGGCTTGCTGGAAACCCAGAATCTTTACTTGATCCAGGATGTATGATGTATATGCCATTCCGAAGTGATTTATTAATCTGCTAATAAGTCGTTTAATGGCATTTCCGTCTATCACTTTATTGTTAAAGACCAGATTTACTTGCTCGGGCATAAGTACCTCCATATTCCGTTGAGTAGGGTTCGACAGTGAATTTAAGTCAATGATTGGAAAACTTCCTTTTCTCGATTTTGATTCGCAGATCTCTTCAGTTCAACTAGGACCATAGTTGAACTGAAGAGATCTGAATTCACACCGGTGTCATAGAATTACTTAGCTTAGATCCCTATGATTAGATTAGGTATGATCTGACCAGACTTGGTAAAACCCTTGTATAGCTTCTTCGATTTTTTGATAAAGATAAATATGACCAACAGTGGTTCGAATGTATATACAAATAATTTCTTTTTTTATACTTCTTACTATTAGATAGTGTCCATAAATCTCATGATAGGTACCTAAAGATTCATAGTGAACTTCGATAGGAGCTTCTCTTGAAGTAATAACGCGTTGATCTAGTTGCCACCGGAGCCACAAAGGACTATCTAAATTGATTTTTTTCTGCCGATACGCTCCAATTGCATCATAGAAATTACAAAAAAGGGGTTCTTTCGGATATTTATCGTTATTATGGTCAATTATTTCATTTTGACAATTTCTGCGATTACATGGATTATATCTATTTGCATAAATACCTCGACGATTACCACTTGTTAATATATAGAGCCCAATAAGCATATCTTGAGTTGGTACACAAATGGGATCTCCAATAGCTGGAGACAAGAGATTCATATTAGAACACATAAGTAAACGAGCCTCCACCTGAGCCTCCATGGATAAAGGTACATGAACAGCCATTTGATCCCCATCAAAGTCTGCATTGAATCCTTTACAAACTAATGGATGTAAACAAATAGCACGTCCTTCCACTAAAATGGGTTCGAATGCCTGTATGCCTAATCTATGCAGAGTGGGCGCTCTATTCAGCAATACAGGATGCCCCTGTATAACTTCCTCAAGTATTTCCCATACAATTGGATCTTTTTCCCGAATTTTTCTCTTAGCAGCTTCTATGTTCAAAGCAAAGTGTTGTCCAATTAAACAACGAATTAGAAATGGCTGGAAAAGCTCTATTGCTATTTCGCGAGGCAATCCACATTGATGTAATGAAAGTGTGGGGCCTACGACAATGACAGAACGCCCCGAATAATCAACCCGTTTGCCAAGCATAGTCTCGCGAAATCTTCCCTCTTTGCCTTCAATTATATCTGAAAATGACTTATAAACCTTATCATGACCGTCCCTCATTGGTTGTCCGTGGATTCCATTATTAAGAAGTATATCCACGGCTTCTTGTACCAATTTCTCCTGACACATTACTAAGTCGTAGGGTGAAAAATTCCTTAATTGCTTAGCAAGAGCATTGTTCCGATAGATAACTCTTTTATAGAGGTCATTAATATCTGAACTAATTAGTTTACCCCCATCCATCTGAATGATCGGTCTCAACTCGGGAGGAAGGACTGGTAATAGACATAAAACCATCCATTCTGGTTTTATATTTGCTTGAATAAAATGCTTAGCTAAGGCCATGCGTCTGACCAAAAAATTCTTTCTTCTTTCCATTCTTTGATATCCCCACTTTATTTCTTCTTCTTCTTCTTCTTCTTCTTCTTCTTCTTCTTCTTCTTCTTCTTCTTCTTTCGTTTTCGTATCCGTTGCTCTCGCTAATTTTTTCCATTCTATGGACGAATTATCTAGAATAATTTGCAAATCCAGATCGGCTAATAGTTCTCGGATAGCACCGGCTCCAGTATAAATTTCTCGATTTTGAACTGTAGCGAAGCCTTGGGTATTAAAAAAAAGTGGAAGAATGTATTTCCAGGATTGGATTTCATATGCGAATGAACCTCGTAATCGTAAGAAAGTAGGCTTTTTGCCTATGGGCCTAGCAAAAGAAAGATTGGGATAGGATCCTATAGGATCTCCCCCCTTGAAAATCGGACGTGAAAGTTTCCTTTCATCCGGCTTAAGTAGTTGCACCAAATAAAGATAAATAAAAGGGTTCCCGCTTTCAAAGTCGATAAAACCCCAAAAAAAAAGAGTTACTCTTTACTCAAGTTCCCAATGAAGACCAAGCAACATTTCATTAATTCATTCTTCTTTTCTTTTCCGTTTTTTTTTTATTTATGAATTTTTTAATTCAATTCTCACAATTACGGCATAACTGAAATGTGAACTTCTTGAGTAGTCTACTTCCCTTCGAATGATGAATTCCCAGCACCTTAGAATTCATAAGGGGTTTACTTGTCTATGTCTCCTTCCATTCGATCTTTTAGGTCCGGAACTTACCTCGACGGTTATGTCACGATGCTATTAAAGGCTATATGCGATGTATAGACTCCTGCAACCATAACATATTTGCTTACTTGAGTATAAACCTAATTTATTTATAAAATAAAAAGATTAATTCCACAAAAGTAAAAGAAAGAAGTCTGTTTTCACGAGGTAGAACTATAAATTCCTATTTATTTGTTATTAAATCGACCATAGACCAATTCCACTTTTATTGGGGAGTATTGAATACACCCACAATTCTGAGCTTCATGTTACTCCTTCCAAGAGGCATGTCAGATCCGCGGCATCCTAATTCGATTAAATGGGATGACAGTTTCTCATTCCAAAACTGTAAAATCAGAAGAATTTCGATCAAATCACACATCGCGGTATACTAGGCCTTCTAATTCTTTAATAGGTTTATCTAAAAGATTCACGATATAACTTGGAAAACGTTTCAAATACCACACATGAGTTACTGGGCATGCCAGTTTGATGTAGCCCATTTGATATCTTCGTATCCGAGAATTAACAAATTCGACTCCGCATTTTTTACAAAAATTTTCGTTTTCTTTTTCATCTCCGATTACTCGATAATTTCCACAAGCACAAATTCCGCTTTTTATAGGTCCAAAAATTCTTTCACAAAACAATCCGTCTTTTTCAGGTTTATTGGTTTTGTAATGAAAAGTATACGGGTTTTTCACCTCTCCAACAATCTCTCCATTAGGTAGGATTTTGGAGGCCCAAGCACTTATTTGTTGAGGCGAAACTGATCCAATTCTGAGTTGTTGATGTTTATATCGATCGATCATAGAATTCAAATTATTATTTGATTTATTTTATTGCGATTAAAATTAAACTTCCTTCCTATAAATCTGTAAGTTTTTCTCAGATACAAGGAAATGATTCAGTTCCAAAGCTAATGATCGTAGTTCTCGAACGAGCAATCGAAAAGATTCTGGAGCATCTTCCGGTTTAGGGATTGTTCCTCCAATCATCGTAGTACTAAGCACTTCTTGTCGAGCTCTAATATGATCAGATTTATAAGTAAGCATCTCTTGTAGAATATGAGAAACACCAAATCCCTCTAGAGCCCAAACCTCCATTTCTCCTACCCGTTGTCCCCCTTGCTTGGCCCTTCCTCTAAGAGGTTGTTGTGTAACAAGTGCATAAGGCCCACTGGAACGCCCATGTATTTTATCATCAACTTGATGAATTAATTTCAGGATATAAGGCTTTCCTATTAGAACAGGCTGTTCAAAAGCATCTCCCGTCCTTCCATCAAATAGTATACTTTTTCCCGGATATTCGGGTTCAAATACCCACGGATTTGCTGTTTGCTTACTGGCTTCATATAATTCAGAAAACACTAGTTTTCTCGAGGCCTCTTTTTCATATCTCTCATCAAAAGGTGCTATTCGATAATGTCTATTTAGCAGACTCCCCGCAAACCCGAGTGAACATTCAAATATCTGTCCCACATTCATTCGTGAAGGTACTCCTAATGGGTTGAAGATCATATCAACAGGTCTTCCATCTTGCAAATAAGGCATATCTTGTCTAGGCAAAATTTTTGAAATGACGCCTTTATTTCCATGTCTTCCAGCTACTTTATCACCTACTTTGATTTGACGTTTCTGTAAAATATATACACGAATCTTTTCTGGATTATTCCCTATTTTCTGGATCCAGCTCACATCAATAACTCGACCCCTACCACGTATAGGTAGTTTTAGGCAAGTTTCCTTTGAAGTTGAATTAGATACCGTAATGTCAAATATGGCTTGTAATAATCTATATTCCGGGGTATACGATGAGTCTTCTTGAGGCGTTAATTTACCTACTAAAACGTCGCCCGTCTCTACCCAAGATCCCAGCATCACAATTCCATTTTTGTCTAAATTTCGGAGTAAATGTGCTTCTAGATGCGGTATTTCGTTAGTGATCCTTTCAGGACCTTGGCTTGTCACAAGAATCTCAATTTCATATTTCTGTATGTGAAAAGAAGTATAAATATCTTCATATACCAGACGTTCGCTAATGAGTACCGCATCTTCAAAATTGTAACCCTCCCATGGCATATAAGCTACTAATACGTTTTTGCCCAAGGCGAGTTCGCCACCGACTGTAGCAGCACCATCCGCTAAAACTTGACCCTTTTTAATGTATTTACCCCGCTGAACCTGGGCTTTTTGATGCATACAAGTATTTTTGTTGGAACGTTGATATATAACTAATGGAATTCTTAGAGTACCCCCATTGCCCGATAAAATTATCTTGTCAATATCGGTATAAATTATTTTTCCCTCGTGTTCGGCTATAGCGGTAACCCCTGAATCTAGAGCCACTTGGCCTTCCAATCCAGTTCCAACAATGCACTTCTCGGGCCGAGAAAGCGGAACTGATTGACGTTGCATATTAGAACTCATTAAAGCCCGAGTCGCATCATTATGCTCCATAAAAGGAATGAGGGAAGGTCCAATAGAAAAATATTGCAAGGGACAAATAGTTCGAAAATGAACCTGTTCCCATGCAATAGTCAGGAATTCTTGACGGTATCGAGCTAAAACAAACTCTTCTTCCGGAGCACCTTGATTCATTCTCAAAGGATTTTCTAGCGCTATCAGATGGGATTCATCTTCACTTGGTGATAAATAAAGCATCCGTACTTTTTCTTTTTTTGATCCCTCAGAGATGTCAAAAAATGGGCTTTCTAAAGTCTCCCAATGACCAATCTTGGCACGAATTGCCAAGGATCCAACAAGCCCAACATTGATTCCTTCAGACGTGTCAATTGGACAAATGCGCCCATAATAACTAGGATGGATATCTCGCATCCGAAAACTAGCAGTTCGCGCTGTCAATCCTCGAGGGCCCAAATGACTGTATTTTCTCCCATGAACTGTTTGTGCCAATGGATTAGTTTGATCCAAAACTTGAGATAATGGGTTTACTCCGAAAAAAGATTCATAAGTGGTTGTTAATGGAGTTGAAGTTACCAAATTTTTGAGGATCGGTCTAAATTTATGCGTAATTGCTCCACGTAGAGTTTTTTTAACTATATCTTTTAAACGACTCAGAGCCAATCCGAATTGATCTTGTAAGAGATCCCCTACAGAACGAATACGTTTATTTTTTAAATGAGTCATATCGTCAGGTGGACACTCTCCAAATTTCATTGCAATCAAATGATCCACAGCTGCCAAGATATCTCGCGGTAATAAAAATGTATTGTTATGAGGTATAACAAGATTCAGTCTTCGGTTCATATTTAGTCGACCAATCGTTCCTAAGTCAAATTTTTTTTCACTGAATTCTTTTTTTAATTCATTACATTGATTTATGAATTTCTCATCTACCCCATTGCAGGATTCAGAAAATACTAGATCTTCGCCTACAGAGCCTACACAAGTAAATTGTTTATAAAAATCCAAAAAAACATTTTCCTTTGACCCCCCCCCCCTTTTTTTTTTCTCCATATCATCCAGGAAAGACAAGAGAATCTCAGGATAGCACACATTCTCTAGAATTTCTATTAGATTCGAACCCATAACTGATAATAGAAATAGAATATTTATTTTTTGTTTCCTATTCACACGAGCCCATATCTTTGATTTTCTATCAATCTCTAATTCTATTCTCGCTCCCCTATCTGATATTATGGTACCGGTACAGACCAAATTTCCCTTATGGTCCACTTCTGACTGGTAATATATACCAGGTCTTCGCAATATTTGATTGATCACAATTCTGTATATTCCACTTACTATAGAAGTTCCCAGGGAATTCATTAGAGGAATGTTTCCAATAAAAACTGTTTGGTCTTGCATATCCATGCTGGTTTTCCAAAATAATACCGCGGATACATATAATTCAGAAGAATATGTGAGTGATTCATATACAGCATCTCTTTCTTTTATCAACGGTTCTACTAATTGATGGGTTTCCCCACATAATTCAAATTCAATTTTGTAATCTATATATTCATATTCAATTTTTGGAAACTTAGAAAGCTCTTCTTCTAAGCCCTGATCAATGAACTTACAAAATCCTTCAAATTGTATCTGATTAAATCCAGGTATTGTGGACATTTCCTTATTTACATCCCTAAGCATTTTTAATTTCCCATTTATGAAAAAAAAATCCCATTATTGGATCGTTCTTCATCCAATTCCATTCTATGGATCGATCTAGCAATGATGGAATTTCTATTTTGTTTACTGAATCACATAAAATTTTATCTAACTCCATATATAGATATTTAATGTATGAAATACATATGAATGGAGGAATAAAGAGAATTTTCTACTCAAATTGTAATTTACAACAGATACAACTGGAAAGGAATTGAAAAATTATACTTAACTTAGACTTCTGGAGTTTTGTATAGAATAGCAAAACAAAAAGTTATTCAATTTATATCATTATAATGATATTACATATTCCACTACGATTGGATATCAGTAAAAGAAATGGATTCGGGATTTGATCTCTTCGATGAGATGAAGACCCAATAATCAGAAACAATATAAAGTTTTTTTTAGCACTTAGCCTTTTTTCGTGTATTTCCTTGTTCAGTTAAAAAAAGGATTCACATAGAAGAGTTAGATTTTTATCTATTTTATTATTTTAATAGAATTTGTATAATACGATTTAAATGCATAAGCATAAGAAAGCTTCTTTATTAAACATATGCGGGTATAACTATAGCTGTCTATATATGATACGTCTCCTCTTTTATTGCAGTTCTCTTCTGGACAGCGCATGTTGTGCTCTATCAAAATTTAGATTTTTTATTCAATGAAAAATATAATAGAAAACTGCCTCTAGAAATCATAGACAGATAAAAGATCCGATTAGATATCTGTGTAAGAATTTATGTTCTGGGGTTTACATATACTCATAATTGTTGTTATAATTGAAATTGAGAAGGATTTTTTTATTGAAAAGAATCAATACTTATTACTTACTAATTAATTACGTATCAAATTTGATTTACTTATATCATTTATCATTAAGGATATCAAATTTTAGATTCAAAGTCAAGTTCATGAATTCACAGTCAATAGTTAATGGTTCCAATTTGTCCTGAATGCTGACTTTTGTAACTGAAAATTCACATTTGGTTTTTCATTTCAATAGAAAGGGTAAAGAATTAAACTTAAATAGTATGTGTTTTGAAATACTATACAAAATTAATCGAAGAGATAGATCCAATCCAAAAAAAGGAAGGATTTTTTTTTAGGAAAGGGATTAAGATTAATAAAACTGGGATTCAAGATGCAAGTACAAAAAAAGGGGGAATATTTTCGTCTATTTTGTATCGTCTTGGCGGCATGGCCGAGTGGTAAGGCAGGGGACTGCAAATCCTTTTTCCCCAGTTCAAATCTGGGTGTCGCCTGATCAACAAAAGACGCGAAATACCTTATTCCGTTTTGCTGATATAACTTGTCAAATTTGTCCCTAACAGAGCGGATGAAAAGTACTCTTGATATTTTCAAGGGCGTCGCCGCGTATTTTGTTTGTGCTTAATGTTTCTCGATTCCATTAGCAATCATATAAGAACTTCTTATAATTAATTTCTAATTAATTGGGCAGAATCCTTTTTTTGACTCTAGGCCGGCGATTCTACTATTATTATATTAGTGAACAATAATGGAAAAATTTCTTCATATTCTTCATATTCATAGAGATAGGGAACATAATACACATGGATATAGTAAGTCTCGCTTGGGCTGCTTTAATGGTAGTCTTTACATTTTCCCTTTCGCTCGTAGTATGGGGAAGAAGTGGACTCTAGGGGTATTACTAATTGAGTTGAGAAATCAAACTGTATCAATTCCTTTATAGATCGTTCTGTAAAGACTTTTTAATTTAATTCAATTATTTAATTAAATTTCTGAATTCTTACAAATTCAGAAATTTAATTAAAAATATCTTCATTTCCAAATTCTATTGGATTCGAATGGAGTAATGTATTCTATGAATAAGATATGAATAATACCATTTTAGTCATAATCAAACAAATATTTCAATGATTTCCGTGTTCATATTTCGAAAGTAAAAAGAATGAAAATAATAGGAAATTTATTTCAACTGAATTCTTCATAAATTTTCTATTTCTAGAAACCGCCCTTTACCAGAGTTATATATGGACAATGAAGAACAGCGGAACCCTTTTTTTTTTTTTTTACGTTTTATTTGTTTGCTTCTTTCCTGTTCAAAGCGAAAAGAAAGTAGTTCTTTTATTAGTTATTTAAAGTTATTAAATTAAGTAAGTGGATTATCCATGGAAAATAAGATAAACATATTAGTTCTCCAACGAGATACTACGCATACTAAGATGTTTTCTTAGACAAGTCACATATTGCGCACTTAGACTTAGTGTTTAGTTTAGTGTTTGTTTTATTATTTTAAAAACTTGATTTATGCTATACTTTATTGACTTGACTCATTTCATATCATGATTCAAAGGTTAAAAACCGATGAGGTTTACTAATCGGCGAAATCTGAAAAAAGTTTTTAGAGAACTCTTTTCCTTGGATGATCTGTCAACTGCTCAATCAATTACTTCTTCGGAATGCTAAAAAAAAGATTTCTTGACTTTCTTTTATTAATATATGTCCAGACTATTATTTTTTTCCTTATTCATTGATTTTATTCTTTCGGTAGATGCCGGAATTCAATTCATATTGAAAATAATCATAAATCTAGTAATTAGAATCGTAAGAGTTGCCTTTCGACTATTTCAGATTAATTGGAATCAACACAAATCAAATAGATGAAGAAAAGAAATAGAATTGGGACGTTATGTACATTACATATAGATAATTGATATCTAGATATATCAATATGAAGATGATATTCTAGAGTGCTCCATATTAAGCCTATATCTTTAGACAGTACAACTTTATACATTAGAATAACAAAAATACCAAAAATAGATAGTATGGTATAAAGATATATATCTTTATACCATACTATCGGATCTCATAGAATACTGCTTATTCTAGTCCGCTCGTTTCATCTAAGACGCGAAATTGGAATCCTTTTAATTAGATTTCTTCAATCATTGATCTTGATAAGAACTAAGAAGTCAAGTTTCGTTCAAATTAATCATTTTGACTAACAGTTTTTACGTATATTATAAGTAAAAAAGCAGTAGGAACTAGAATGAACAGTGCAGTAGCAATAAATGCGAGAATATTTACTTCCATAATTTCATCGTTTTGTTTTTCTTTACTTCGCAATAACTCGGGATTTAATCCCATGGAGATGATAAATCTTTCGCCTCTAAATTCAATGAGATGAATTCTATCTCGATGATATCGAATCGGATCAATATCATGAATAACAATATCTGAGCTATCAAATCGATTCATCGTCGAGAATTGAATAGTATAATATAGAAAGATCGTTTATCCATACCGAATCCAAAAAATGGATTTCTGATCCAATCGATAATTTCTTTACTTTATTGATTTTTATTTATCATTCTTTTCCATTCTTTCTTTTCTATAAAACCATCGCCTTCCTTGTACAATCGTCTGACGAAGTATCATCTAACCGCTTTTACACTTACATTGGTTACAAACAAACCCAAACAAACCATAGAAGTGAAATGGCGAAAAGGGAGTTAAGTTCTAAACTACTTTTTTTAATGATCTAATCTTATTGGAAAATAAAAAAGTGCGATAAAGACAAGTCCCAGTACAATATAAAAAACAAGATCGAATATTCTACCAAATTCACTTTTTTAGAGTTTGTTTTTTCTTCAGCAGAAACCCTTAAAAAAGATTATTTATTCTCTCTCTAAGAGAGGTGGAATCCTTATTTGATGTTTATTTTATTAATATCCTCTCTCCTTGGATTAGTAATGGGATACATATCATATAATATATCAAAACCTCAGTGTAAAATTTGAATGAGATAGATTGTTTCAAATTCAAATTATTAATTGAGGTTACACAAAATCAGAGCCAAAAAAGAAGATACTTTTCAGATTTAAAGGATTCTATCAAGGCAATTAAATTGATTTTGTATCGTACAAATACAAATTCCATTTGTCTATGTGCTACCGGAAAAATATGGTACTCGATTCGATTTCATTACACGGATCGGGAGTAATCGAAAAAGCCAAACTCAGTACGGTATCTCCTGGAATAATGCTAAAAATAATTGTACTAATTCACATATGTCTTTATCAATCGTTACTAGTTGAAGAAATTTTAATTCCCATATTTGTATTTGCTTTGATGAGCAATGAAAAATGAAAATAAATATGAATAAGAGGAATCCCCATGAGAATGAAATTCTGCCATTTGTCCCGCTTTCACAGAAAATGGGGAGATGAATTGATGTATTTTTTTTATTGGATTTGGATCCGTCGGGACTGACGGGGCTCGAACCCGCAGCTTCCGCCTTGACAGGGCGGTGCTCTGACCAATTGAACTACAATCCCAGGGAAATGAAATAAAGTGTACAGCATCCATATTCTTATGATTTCATTTAAATCCTTTAAATTGAGATTTTAGCTTGGAATCACCGCGTTGTAATAGAGAACCGAATGGTATATAGTATATATTGATATCCACATGGATCCACACTTTAGTGATAACGGCACGGATTACTAGTCATCTTTTCGTTATTTCAAATCAAAAATCGATTGATTGATAATCAAATTTTCAATGAAAAAAAGAATCTTTTTTTCTTAAACTTTATACTTACAAATCCTGATATGAATCTAGATCATTAGCAAGATAGGAATTTGTGAGAAAAAAATAGAGCAAATCAAATAAATAACAGGTAGAGATATATCAGCAATTTTTACTTTTTTTCCGTATCGGGCATATTTTGAGAGTTATATCATTTCATGGTGGATCAGTGAATTATTGGGCCGAGCTGGATTTGAACCAGCGTAGACATATTGCCAACGAATTTACAGTCCGTCCCCATTAACCGCTCGGGCATCGACCCGGGAAGAATCAATTCCAGACTCATTAATATTCCATGATCAACTTCCTTTCGTAATACCCTACCCCCAGGGGAAGTCGAATCCCCGCTACCTCCTTGAAAGAGAGATGTCCTGAACCACTAGACGATGGGGGCACATTTGCCCGACCGTCAGCATACTATGCTCATAGTATGAGCAGTTTTTTGAAATTGTCAATATAATGAAATGGTATGACTAGAGTCGAAAGATCTTTCCGCCTTTCATGATTCCATATAATTTTTTTATTCGTCATTTATATTCATGAATCATTCATTCTAATCGACATTATACATTATAATGACAATTAATATTCAAATATCTAAAAATAAAGGGAATGATTGGTCTGCGAGGTTAACCCCCATTTCTTCTGCTTTCATTGATACACTTATCTTATTATTAATTATTAATTATTAATTATTAATTATTAATTATTAATTATTAATTATTAATTATTAATTATTAATTATTAAGGCATATCCATATCTCGCACTAAACAAGGAAATTAACAAATGATAAATCTGGAAAGAGGACAAGTTATCAAATTTTTTTCTTTTCTAAGAATTTGTTTTAGGGGACAAATAAAATCTCTTTCTTTATCAGTAATTAGATGAAATATCTTGGATCTATGTTGAATTGGTGGGTACATGTATCAATCAAATCAATTTTTTTATGATGGTGGTCAATTCAATTGGGTTCGCCCTTGAAAGAGTTCATTATAAATAAACCTTGTTTTTTTACCTATATTCACTAGTTTAGCCTATACTCACTAGGTAAATCAAATTTATCGTTTATGAATGAGCTACTATGAGTGTCTACTCCATATACTTATTATTCTATTTATTTTATTATTTATTCTATTTATTTTATTATTTTACATAGATTTGATTTCAAATCTCTTTTTATTTTCATAGATATATCTTATCCGCACAGTGGCTCGTTCAGGAATTGAATCAAATGGGCCCTTTTAACTCAGCGGTAGAGTAACGCCATGGTAAGGCGTAAGTCATCGGTTCAAATCCGATAAGGGGCTTTCGCTTTTTTTTCATATTTTATAAAACTCCAGTGGTAGTATTCCTATTTGATTTGAAGGGAGAATAGTGTTTATATTTGTAATTGTTGATATTTGTAATAAAAGTAAAAAAAAAGTACGAAACTTTCTAATTTTTTTATTCTAAAAAAAATTCTAAATTCTAATAAGTTAAATTATAATAAGTTATTATTATAATGATTTATAGTAATTATAGTTATAAAGTTGAACATTATTATATTATAATGAATAATGAGGAGTCGGCTCTTAAATTCCCAAAATTTACTATTTTAAATTTTTCTAATCAAATCAATTGGAAAGATTTGATTAGAAATCAACAAAAGAAAAAGTAAGTGGACCTAACCCATTGAATCATGACTATATCCACTATTCTGATATTAAAATTCGATATAGATAAAATTGGAACAGCGGATCTTGCTTTTTTTCTTTCATTTTCATATTTATTTTTCTTTGTACTCCGAAAAAATCTGTCGATATTTCTGATTAAATCTTCTTGTTCCTAGTTATTCTATAGGAATAAATTACTATTCCCTTCCTCCGCAAAAAGTTTATTCGAAGTCACAATATAAGACATATAAGAGACATTTTAAATATCTTTCTTTGCTTCCAAAACACAAGATCAATTTATATTGATATTGATATTTAGACCCATATAAGATTGATATATATATCAGATCATGGCTTTAGGTATCAAATATTTCCATATCGATGCATACAATATTTTTATTCCTACAATATAATGTAGAATATAGGAAAATTCATTCTCCTTTTTCTTTTCTGACAGATATGAGATTGAGATAAAGTAAA